ATATTTACAATATAGGCGCGGTGATCAGTTGGACCTTTGATTGAGTAACATCTCTTTTTTAATCGACCTCCTCCTTGTAGGAGGTCGAATTTAAGTTGCAATTCTACTTTGTTTTGGTCAGTTATTTCATTGTAATTCGACATAACATAAATGGAATCACGCTCTGTAGGATTTGAACCTACGACATCGGGTTTTGGAGACCCGCGTTCTACCGAACTGAACTAAGGGCGCTTTCTTATATCTTATAACAGTATATACTATTAAAGTATTTTTTTACCCTCGAAGCATTGTATATGTATAGTATGTAAAACAAAAGATTATGTCCAAAAATTACCGATTTTACTCAATAAATCCCCCGTAACTGTCCATAGGAGAAAGAATAGGTAGGGATGACAGGATTTGAACCTGTGACATTTTGTACCCAAAACAAACGCGCTACCAAGCTGCGCTACATCCCTTTAAAAAATTGTTGTACAGTGAAATCCATGTCTTATTTTCCACATCCTTCTTTTTTGCTCTACCTATCTATTATCTATATAGGTAGAGAATGTTCTTGTCATTTTTTTGAGGGGACGGCAAAATTGAATATGCTGGGGCATTGTACATATGCATTTTAGTTAGTAATTCCTAATTATAAATTCATTTCAAGCAAAAACAAATGATCTTGAACTAAGATATCGGATTATCTATGATCTATGTATTAGAATATCGAACTAGGATCATATATGTATTACAATATAAAATACAAATAAAGAATTAAAATAAATAAGAAAAAAATAGAAAATAAAAGAAGAAGGAGGTTTTTAAATGCGAGATATAAAAACATATCTCTCAACGGCACCTGCGCTAACCACTCTATGGTTTGGGTCTTTAGCAGGTCTATTGATAGAAATTAATCGTTTATTTCCAGATGCCTTGTCATTCCCCTTTTTTTCATCCTAATTGAATTCTTGTATTAATCTGTGAAAAAATGAAGAAGATTTGAGATACAATTCTACGTAACATGATTCCAATTTTGTTCCTTTTTTATTTCCTATCCTAAAAATAGAGAGAGAGAGTTTATCGAACTTCAGTTAAAATACAGTGAATCTACGATATAATTTTGGGGAAAAGAAATGTAAATGTGGATCCAGTCTAGGGGCAATTCTACGAAATTATAACATAGAAAGAAGAAAATACTGAGATTAGGATAGGAATAATTCCTAGTTAGAAAAAATTGTATTAATTAATTATTACAATATTCATTGTGATATTCTTAATATTCTTCTATTAATGAATATGAATCTTTTTCTTTGGTTCGGATTAAAAAGAAAAGAAAGAGAGTTCTAAAATGAAGTCGATCCAAAATTAAAAGGGGGTTCATGACCAAGGGTAGAGATATTAGAATTATAGTGATTTTGGAATGTACCTGTTGTGTTCGAAAGGGTGTCAATAAAGAATTGCCGGGCATTTCTAGATATATTACTCAAAAGAATCGACACAATACACCCAATCGACTAGAATTGAGAAAATTCTGTCGCTATTGTCAAAAGTATACTATTCATGGGGAAATAAAGAAATAGATGGAACGGAATGCGTGTTTTATTTTTCCGAGTAGCGGGAAGCTTTACATCTTAACATATATAATACAAAACAAATCCTATCTTATTCGAATCTTAAATGAATAAGAAAAAAATAGGATTCTATTTTATTTTATCTAGAATTTATCTAGAAGGAATAAACAAACAAGGAATAAACAAACAAGGAATAAGCAAACCATGGATAAATACAAAAAAACTTTTCGTAAATCCAAGCGATCTTTTCGTAGACGTTTACCCCCAATTGGATCGGGGGATCAAATCGATTATAGAAACATGAGTTTAATTAGTCGATTTCTTAGTGAACAAGGAAAAATATTATCTAGACGAACGAATAGGTTGACCTTGAAACAACAACGATTGATTACTATTGCTATAAAACAAGCTCGTATTTTATCTTTGTTACCTTTTCGTAATAATGAGAAACAATTGGAGAGAGTGGAGTCGATCCCTAGAACTACAGGTCCTAGGACCAAAAATAAATAAATAGACTCTTCAAAACTCCAATCAGAACTCAAGCTCATATTAATGTTTTGCTCGAAAAAACTAAAATCCAGATTGGATTCTTATATTATAAAAAAGGAAAAATAGGGAATAAATCTTTTTTTCTTGAAAGATGTTCGTTTATTCTTACTACTCAAATCTGAATCTATTTTTCTTCTATCTTCCCGGAGTCCATTCTCCGGGAAATCCTGTTTCAATCATTCTTGTTTCCTGTATAATAGATTCTATTAAGATTCTTTTATTTGATTTGTATTTTTCTGATTAAAAATTTTATTTGAAATAATATCAAAACAATTCTTATTTGATAGGGCTATTTGCACAAGTATTTTACGATTCAGAAGCAATTGTCTCTTGTACAGATTGTGGATGAATAGGCTATAACTATAGAATAGCCTATCCTCACGAGTTACCGCATTTATCCGAGTGATCCACAAACGACGAAAATCTCTCTTTTTTCTGCTCCTATCTCGATGAGAGGAAACCAAAGCTCTCATTCTTTGTTGAGTAGTAGTTCGAGTAAGTCTTGAATGAGCCCCTTTAAAGGTTGATGCAAATAAACGAATCTTTTTTCGACGTCTCCGAGCTGTATATCCTCGTTTAACTCTGGTCATTGAATCAAATGAAACTTTCTTGAATAACTAATTGATTTCTCTTCTTTCAGTCATCCTTTTCCTCCGGTCGATTAATAACAAAACGGATTATTCCAATATATAAAATATAAATTCCAATGGCTTCTGCGACTATGACCTTCCCGACCACGATTTTTTATTTCTTCGAGGTATCTCGCTACTACTAAAGAAAAAAGAATAGTGGGTTCCCTCGTTTCTATGGCAAATTTTGAAACGGTGAGGTCCTCTCTATACACCGGAGCCCCTTTTTTCATTTCATCAAATTTTATTGTGAACTTGTATAGTTCACATTCTTTGGCTCTACATATCTATTTTTAAATTCAAATTAGAAAGTAGTAGTCCTTTTCACAAAGAAACTATCCATACAGTGACGGTATTTAATTCTGAAAGTTGGCTAGGTAGCTGACCCTGTTAGTCCGTTTTTTCAAGAAAAGGAATAGGAGCAGAATCTTTTTCCTCCGCTTAATGGATAACTCTTTGTTACCAATGGAGAATCCCTTCTCATCTCAAACGGAATGATTGGATTTGCACCAATAGAAACCATAAATTAATAAGTAAATGATAGATCTTCATTTCTAGATACTAGTCAATTAAATGACCGTCTTCAACTAAAAAATTTTTTATTTAATTTCTTCAAACTCATGATCTGAACTGAACGAGTCGCACATACACCCTAGTACATGTTCCTCGACGCTGAGGACATCCTCGAAGAGCGGGAGATTTCGTGACATTTCTTATCGGCTGTCTTGCGTTTCTAATAAGTTGTTTAATGGTTGGCATAGCGTGTCTATAGAGTCTCATTCTAGATAGAATAGAGCGGGTTGGTTTAGATCGATCTTAACCTGATAGTTGATGATTATGAATGATTTCTATTCACACAGAAAATTTGAATTTTTAAAAGGAATTCATATATTTATATGGAATCCCCAGTATTTTCATTTTCGACCGCTACGAGATCAACGATGCCATGAGCTTGGGCTTCTGTTGCTGACATAAAAACATCCCTTTCCATATCTTCGGATATAACCCATAAAGGGTTGCCCGTTCTTTGTACATAAACTTTTGTGAGAGTTTCGCGAAGTTTCAATAGTTCTTCTGCTTCCAGGATAAAATCCCCTGCTTGTGCCTCGTAAAAATAACTAGCAGGTTGGTGAATCATAACCCTGATGATATTGATATAACATAATGAACGGTTCTTCTATCTATATATTGCACGATTGGGTTAAAGTAAGGGGAAGGGAAAATTCAAATAACAATAAAAAATAGAATTAAACAACCGTACGGGCATTTTTTGTACATTGCATACGGCTCTGCAATGGAATTTATTTTTTTGTTAGAAAAAATTCTATCGAAAAGAATAAATAGAACCTATCCGATCCAAATAATAATCCATTTACCACCCTTCCTTTCGTAGTAGTTAAAAAGATACTATGATAGTTCTGTTGCTTTATATATTCATCTCGTCTGTGGTTTAGCAATCCCAAAGTTTCTTTTTGATATGATCCAAGAAGAAGAATTTTATTTTTTTTTTCATTTTTTTAACTCTTTTTCTCATAACATAAAAATAAGAAAGAGACTTCTGGTGTGAAAGAATAATGGTTTGTGACGCTAAAATTGACTCTTGCTTGACACATAAAATCAAATTAGGAATAACCCTGCTTTCATACTACTATCTCGATACAAAATATAATGTTCTAAAAAAACAATAAAGGTTTGTTCATATCGAACTCGAAGTGCCATGCTATTATTACTTATTCTTTATTTGATTCATATTCGATACAGCGAAGGCATAGTATTCTTTTTTTATCAAATAAAAAGACTCATTGGCGCCAAAGCGTGAGGAAATGCTAGACGTTTGGTAATTTCTCCTCCGACCAGAATGAAAGATCCCATTGAAGCGGCTAATCCAATACATATTGTATGTACATCCGGTGACACAAATTGCATAGCATCATAAATGGCTATTCCTGGTATTACCCATCCGCCTGGAGAATTTATAAACAAATAAAGATCCTTAGTATCATCTTCTATGCTGAGATATACCATGAGACCAACAAGTTGATTCGAGATCTCGCAACCAACATGTTGGCCTAAAAAAAGTAATCTTTCTCGATAAAGTCGGTTGATTAGGGCAAAATTGTATCCCTGAGGAACCGTACGTGCACCTTTGGATGCATACGGTTCAAAAGAATTGCGAAAAAAAAATCAATGTGTTGATTCCAATCCTATTTCTTTCTTTTTTTCACATGAGTTTTGTTCTCTTTCCCCTTCCCTTTATTCTATAATGTAAAAAAGCAAAAAGAATTTTATGAACTTATTGAACTAACTTCTCATTGATGTATTGTTTCATCAAAATTCAAATTACGATGTAATTTTCTTGTTCCTGAATGGGCCTTTAAATTCTTTTAGGTTCTTGTTCTACTCCGGGGGAAGATTTGCCCAAATCTCATTTGCGCATATAGGTCAAATGATTCCAGTACCACTTCTTTGTTTTTTAATTGTTTCATACCTTTCCCAAAAAGATTCGATGTATTCATCATACTACTCCATTGGTAGGTAGTTTTAGATTATCCCTATGGTAAGTCTAAGAATAGTCAGTGGTAATCGTGTAATCATCATATATTCTACATAATAGATTCTATTCTATTTAATCACTAATGAATCGAATAATTTAATTAAATTATTATTGTATTTTTCTATTCTTTATTGAATATTTATTATTTAGAAGAATAACACTATATATACACTCCCATTCTATTACCTTTCCTCTTAATATTTACAATTTGGTATTCTCTGAACGGAGCCTGGATACTTTATTTTATCAGTCCAAGTAAACCATCAATTATTTTAATTGATAATATTGATCCCCAATAGGAATTATTGTGCTTCACGCTCCGAATTATTGATGGTTCAATCAATACAAAATATATATTTATTGGATTGGGCGAAACAAAGAATACTCGATCGGGGGAGATAACGGGGGAATACCATATGACCAATATGTCTGACAAGTCGCACTATACGTCAATCCAAACTGCATCTTCCTCTCCAGGAATCCGAAAAGGTACTCTTGGAACACCAATGGGCATTAAGATAAAGAAAAAAAATGAAGAACTATAATTTACTTTAATATGGAAACGTAACAATGATTTTATTATCTTCATCTTATTTCTATTTATAATCTTATATTTCTTTATATTCTATAATATTATTTATATTATTATTATATAATATATAAGATTATATATAAGATTATATAAGATTATAAAAAATATAACTGAATATTATTATCTAGATAGACTAGATAGAATTCTAGAATAGAATATAATTCTATATCTATAAAAGTATATAGATTCTAATTTCGAATATTTAGTATATAGATATACACTTTATATCTTTATATATAGGACTGGAAGGTTCATAGAGGAAGACAGAATGAATAAAGAGATATTTTAACAAACGGGATCGATCGGATCAGCCGATTGTTCGAATGATTTTGAATTCTAAAAAAGTATCTATACATTTTTTCCCTCAAAATAACCCCATTGCGTATTGGTACTTATCGGGTATAGAATAAGATCTGTTCCTCTTTGTTCTTCTAAATATAAATATGATTGTTCCCTTCTCTTTCTATTTCAAACCCTTTATTATTCTATTTCATTAAAAATAAAAGAAGGGAATACGAATAAATAATAAATATTAATTCTTTCCTATACAAAATATACTGAACAGGTGAAATATTTGATCTAGTCTTTTCCAATGCGATAAAGTTACATAATGTCTATTTCTTTTTCAGAAAGGGTTATTTACATGGGTTTACCTTGGTATCGTGTTCATACTGTTGTATTGAATGATCCCGGTCAATTACTTTCTGTTCATATAATGCATACAGCTCTAGTTTCTGGTTGGGCCGGCTCGATGGCTCTATATGAATTAGCGGTTTTTGATCCCTCTGACCCTGTTCTTGATCCAATGTGGAGACAAGGCATGTTCGTTATACCCTTCATGACTCGTTTAGGAATAACCAATTCGTGGGGGGGTTGGAGTATCTCGGGAGGAACTATAACGAATCTGGGCATTTGGAGTTATGAAGGCGTGGCTGGGGCACATATTTTGTTTTCTGGCTTGTGCTTCTTGGCAGCTATCTGGCATTGGGTATATTGGGATCTAGAAATATTCTGTGATGAACGTACAGGAAAACCTTCTTTGGATTTGCCCAAGATCTTTGGAATTCATTTATTTCTCTCAGGAGTCGCTATGGACTAACTGGAAAAGTATAATCTGTAAATCCAGCGTGGGATGCGGAAGGTTTTGATCCTTTTGTTTCAGGGGGAATAGCTTCTCATCATATTGCAGCAGGTACATTGGGCATATTAGCGGGTCTATTCCATCTTAGTGTCCGTCCGCCCCGCCTCAACGTCTATACAAAGGATTACGCATGGGTAATATGGAAACTGTGCTTTCCAGTAGTATTGCTGCTGTTTTTTTTGCAGCTTTCGTTGTTGCTGGAACTATGTGGTATGGTTCAGCAACTACCCCAATCAAATTATTTGGTCCCACTCGTTATCAGTGGGATCAGGTTTACTTCCAGCAAAAAATATATCGAAGAGTTGGGGCCGGACTAGCCAAAAATATGAGCTTATCAGAAGCTTGGTCTAAAATTCCCGAAAAATTAGCTTTTTACGATTACATTGGTAATAATCCGGCGAAAGGGGGATTATTCAGAGCAGGTTCAATGGATAACGGAGATGGAATAGCTGTTGGGTGGTTAGGGCACCCCATATTTAGAGATAAAGAAGGGCGCGAACTCTTTGTACGTCGTATGTCTACCTTTTTTGAAACATTTCCGGTAGTTTTGGTAGATGGAGACGAAATTGTAAGGGCCGATGTTCCTTTTAGAAGGGCAGAATCCAAGTATAGTGTTGAACAAGTAGGGGTAACTGTTGAATTCTATGGGGGCGAACTTAACGGAGTCATTTATAGCGATCCTGCTACTGTGAAAAAATATGCTAGACGCGCCCAATTAGGTGAAATTTTTGAATTAGACCGGGCTACCTTGAAATCTGATGGCGTTTTTCGTAGCAGTCCGAGGGGTTGGTTCACTTTTGGGCATGCTACGTTTGCTTTGCTCTTTTTTTTTTCAGACACATTTGGCACGACGCCAGAACCTTGTTCAGAGATGTTTTTGCCAGTATTGATCCAGATTTGGATGCTCGAGTGGAATTTGGAGTATTCCAAAAACTTGGAGATCCAATTACAAGGAGACAAGTAGTCTGATATAAAATTACTTCGCCATCTTTTACCTCTATTTTTTTTTATTTCATTCTAATATTTTTAGTATTTAGAGTATCTAAATTTCGATATATATATATATATATTATATTAATTATATTAATATATTAAATATTAATTTTAAATATTAATTGAAAATTGAATCTATTATCTATTTCATATTAAATATTTAATATTTCTTTTCTATTTTCTTTCTCTATTTTTATTCTATTAGACTATGTAGAAGAAAATAGAAAGATTCAAAATCAAAGAAGAATAATACAATATAAATATAGAAGAAATACAATAAATAAATACTAATACTAAATAGAATAGAATCTAATAGTAATAAGATATGACTATATCTATTATATCTATATAGAGTAGATATACATACTATATAGATAGTAAAGATAGTAAAGTAATAGTAAATTGTAAATCTTAATTTTGAATTTCTTTATTAGTAAATGATCCAAAATGAATAGGTGTGGAAGCTATAATTGTAAACTGCGATCAAATCTATGGAAGCATTGGTTTATACATTCCTCTTAGTTTCAACTTTAGGGATAATTTTTTTCGCTATCTTTTTTCGAGAACCACCTAAAGTTCCAACTAAAAAAATGAAATGATTTTTTATTATTTACATTGAAGTAACGAGCCCCCAATATGAATATGGGGCTCGTTACTTCAACTAGTCCCCATGTTCTTCGAAGGGATCTCTTAATTTTTGAGAGGGTTGCCCAAAAGCAGTATATAAGGCATACCCAATAAAGCTTACAAGTAAACCGGATATGGAGATGGCGACTAGGGTTGCTGTTTCCATTTTTTCGATAATTTCAAGATAACAAGGGATCACGATAATGTCGTTTATTTACAACTACAACGGAATGGCATACAAAGTCAACAGATTTCAACCCATGATGAAAGAGGATTTATGGCTACAAAAACCGTTGAGAGTAGTTCTAGATCTGGGCCAAGACGAACTGGTGTAGGGAGTTTATTGAAACCATTGAATTCGGAATATGGAAAAGTAGCTCCAGGGTGGGGGACTACACCACTTATGGGAGTTGTTATGGCTCTATTTGCAATATTTTTATCTATTATTTTAGAAATTTATAATTCATCTGTTTTACTGGATGAAATTTCAATGAATTAGTTCAGAAAAACTAGGAAGTCCTAGTTTTTCAATCAAAAAAGATTATTTTATTTATGCTTACTTAATACTTCAACTTAAGATTACCTAAGGCTTGGACTTATATACCATTTTGGTAGTTTGATCGTGAAATTTATTTGTTTTGATATTTTATTTCCGGAATATGAGCGTATGACTTGTTATAATTTATCCTATTGATAATACAGAGAATGAACCTGTCATCTCTATCAAGATGATTCTACCTCGTCAGATATTTATTCTAGTCTCTGGAGCATGTACTATATAGAATAGATCAAGAAAAGTAATATTTGAACTATGATTCATTTCTATTATTCAGACCTCGCAACCGGATGAAAAAAAAATGTGAATAGGTCTTTTCTAAATCAAACAATTTTTTCTTTTATACTTCCGAAAAAAGCCTCTTTCTCTCTATTTTTTTGAGTTATAAAATTCATTGAAGAAATGATGATCAAATGGTTTTTACTCAGAAACCTTTGAGTTTAGCTTTGGTTTTCTTAAATCATCGTGGTTCTAGTATGAATCTGAGGTTCCCGTTTATTCATAGAGTCTCAACAAGAGAAATTCCTATAAAAAAAAGATAGGGAAGAAAATATTCAAGAGGCCTTTCACGATTAACATAAAGAAAGATGGATGAGCCAACTTGAGATTATATTTATTGGCATTATCATCACAAAAAAGATATTCTGGATTTTTCTTACTTCGTATCTTTGGTTGGGTCAAATCGAGTCGATTGGCTAAGCCACAAGAAGTTTGAAACTCTCTATTCCATATCCGTTTAAACCAGTATTTGTATGTTTCGGCTTGAGCCGTACGAGATGAAATTCTCATATACGGCTCTCAGAGGGGGAATCTTTCTTGGGTTACCTATCTCAATAAAGTATATGATTGGTTCGAGGAACGTCTTGAGATTCAAGCGATTGCAGATGATATAACTAGTAAATATGTCCCTCCTCATGTCAACATATTCTATTGTTTAGGGGGGGTTACGCTTACTTGTTTTTTAGTACAAGTAGCTACGGATTTTGCTATGACCTTTTACTATCGTCCAACTGTTAAAGAGGCTTTTTCCTCTGTTCAATACATAATGACTGAGGCCAACTTTGGTTGGTTAATTCGATCAGTTCATCGATGGTCAGCAAGTATGATGGTTCTAATGATGATCTTGCATGTATTTCGTGTGTATCTTACGGGTGGTTTTAAAAAACCCCGCGAATTAACTTGGGTTACAGGGGTGGTTCTGGCTGTATTGACCGCATCTTTTGGCGTAACTGGTTATTTCTTACCTCGGGACCAAATTGGCTATTGGGCAGTAAAAATTGTAACAGGCGTGCCTGAAGCTATTCCTATGATAGGATCGCCTTTGGTAGAATTATTACGTGGAAGTGCTAGTGTGGGCCAGTCCACTTTGACTCGTTTTTATAGTTTACATACTTTTGTATTGCCTCTTCTTACTGCCGTATTTATGTTAATGCACTTTCCAATGATACGTAAGCAAGGTATTTCGGATCCTTTATAGATAAAGCAGATCCTAGATATTTCTAATTTATTATATCGGGAAGGAACAAGAGTCTTTCATTGCTACAAATATGGATTATTTAAAAATAAGGCGTGTTATTTGGATACTTCTATTCAACTCCGAATAGAATAGTTGAAGCATATTTTCCAAAAAGAGGATAGATTATGGGAGTGTGTGACTTGAACTATTGATGGGTCCATGCAGATATATGATTTTATCCGCCACGTTGGAATTCACAACCCGATGTGTCTCCGCATCCAACCATCACGTCAGTCCCTTTATGTAGCATAGGATTAGGATAGGCTGGTTCGTTTGAAGAGAATATTTTCTATGATCATACCCGAATCATGTCATGCATGAACAGGCTCCGTAAGATCCCTAGAATAAGTGATGTGGAATAACCCAACGTTCTATTTATTCACTTTGTTTGATTTTCTTTTTTTTTTTTTTTAGTTGATTTCTTAGAATTAATTGATAGTAATCTTAGTAAACTTTTTATAGTATATAGATGCATTTATTTCCTCTGCATCGACTCTGATCTATGATACTATCGGAGTTAAATAAGGGATCTAAAGAAGAACAGGGGCTATACTTTATTAGTAACAAGTAAAAACTTTGTATTTTTGTATGTAATACAATCGAGATGTTGTGGGGATAAATACCAACCAAAGACATGAGACAATCCAAAAAGCACTCGATCATGATCAAAATTATAAGCCTGCTTGGATATTGAGCATTTCTTTGTTGCCAGAACTAAATCCTTTGCAATAAATGAAACTCAGGGAAATGAAATTTTATAAATCTTTTCTTAAATAGAGTCATTCTATCATTCTACATTATAATTATATATGTAGATATGTATGAAATATAGATCTTCTATGGATCTATTTCTGTAATTATTTTTATTCTTGCTCGAGCCGGATGATAAAAAATTATCATGTCCGGTTCCTTTGGGGGATGGATTCACAAGAATTCACCTATCCAAATAACAAAAAAATCTGATTTGAATGATCCTGTATTAAGAGCTAAATTGGTTAAAGGGATGGGACATAATTATTATGGAGAACCTGCATGGCCCAATGATCTTTTATATATCTTTCCAGTAGTAATTCTAGGCACTATTGCATGTAGTGTGGGCTTAGCAGTTCTAGAACCGTCAATGATCGGCGAACCGGCGGATCCATTTGCAACTCCGTTGGAAATATTACCCGAATGGTACTTCTTTTCCGTATTTCAAATACTTCGCACAGTACCTAATAAGTTATTGGGTGTTCTTTTAATGGTTTCAGTACCGATAGGGTTATTGAAAGTACCCTTTTTGGAGAATGTCAATAAATTCCAAAATACATTTCGTCGTCCAGTAGCTACAACAGTCTTTTTGATTGGTACCACAGTAGCTCTTTGGTTAGGTATTGGAGCAACTTTACCTATTGAAAAATCCCTAACTTTAGGTCTTTTTTAAATTGATTCAACCGTTAAATAATACGACATAGGTATCTAAGGAAGATCCCCTTCTGGATCTTCCTTAGATACCTATGTCGTATTATGATATATTCTGCAAATATATGGACCGTGTCGGAGATTAAAAACTAATTCTATTCTTTTTTATTTCTCAAAACTCAAGAATGAAAAAATATCAAATGGATTTAAAATGAAAACTCTTCCTTAGGTAAATTGATTGCAAAATTCTTCTGTAGAGTGCCCAATATCTTTTTTACATCTTCTATGCTAAGATATTTCATTTTCGTAAGATCTTCTTGACTGTGACTCAAAAGGTCCAATAATGTATGTATATTGGACCTTTTCAGACAATTATAGGTCCTGGAAGACAATTCTGATTGGTCAATAAAAATACATGTCAATGGAATTCCTTTTTTGTTTTTCTTGAGATTATTGAATATGTCTTGAAAGGAAAAAGGGGGTAAATCCCATCTGTTTTCATTTTTCTCAAAACCCATGTCCTCTTCCTCTGCATGTAGAAAAGGAATCAATAAATCAATCAAATTACGAGAAGCTTCATAAAGTGCTTCTTTAGGAGTTAAACTTCCATTCGTCCATATTTCTAGAAAGAGTATCTCTTTTTTTTTATTACCATTCCCATAAGAATGAATACTAGGATTCGCATTTCGAACAGGCATAGATGCAATATCTATAGGATAACTTCCATCGTGAGAGTCATTTGTGGATTTCATATGATATCCGCGATCTCTATTGATTTGTAATTCAATACACAAATCAATCGGTTCTGTCAGATTAAGCTATATGCTGTGTCGTGTCAACTATTTGTACAGAAGGTGGCGAGATGATATCTCGAGCTGTTATGTATTTTGGACCCCTGACGCAAATGGATGCGTCCCTAACTCCATAGAGATTACTTCTTAATACAATCTCTTTCAAATTTATTAAAACCTCATGTACTGATTCTTCAATACCTGCTATCGTAGAATATTCATGCAGCACATTATCAGATGTTGCACATGTGATACATGTTCCTTCCATTTCTCCAAGTAAAGCCCTTCGCATAGTGATGCCTATAGTATTGGCTTGGCCTTTCATAAGCGGGGACAGAATAAAACGACCATAACAAAGACGCGCGCTGTCTACTCTTGATTCAACACATTTCCACTGTAGTGTTCGAGTGGATCCTGCTACTTCTTCTCGAACCATACTATTATTTTTCTTTTATTTATTATTATTGGAATTGGATCAGATTCTTGAATCATTTATTTCTCTTGGAATCTCTCGAATTCTTATTTCTACACACGTCTTTTTTTAGGGGGGCGACATCCATTATGCGGCATGGGTGTTACATCACGTACGAAACTTAATAGCATCCCATTTCTACGAATGGCTCGTAATGCCGCATCTCTTCCGAGACCTGGACCCTTTATCATAACTTCTGCTCGTTGCATACCCTGATCCACTAATGTACGAATAGCATTAAATGCTGCCGCTTGAGCAGCATAGGGTGTTCCTTTTCTTGTGCCTCTGAATCCAGAAGTACCTGCGGAAGCCCAAGAAATCACTTGACCTCGTACGTCTGTAACAGTTACAATAGTATTGTTGAAACTTGCTTGAACATGAATAACTCCTTTTGGTATTCTACGTTCATTCTTATTTGAACCAGTATGTGCATTCTTACGTAAACTAATTTTTACTATAGGTTTTGTCATATTTTATTAGATCATATTCATAAGAATAAAATAAAAAGAAAGAAAAAAGGATTCATTTTCATATGAAATGGATATCCTCGTATCTTTCTGTAGATTTCTGATTCTTCTTTCTTTTTACATGTACATGGGTTTTTCTTTTAAAAAGTTCTTGATTTAGAACTTGAGAAGGATTACCCCTGTCTCTGTTTATGTCTCGGATTGGAACAAATGACTATAATTCGCCCTCGCCTACGAATCAAGCGACATTTCTCACAAATTTTACGAACAGAAGCCCTTATTTTCATATTTATAATTCCTTACTTTCATTCTGAGTCTATTTTTTTGGAAACAAAAATCAGTTTGTTACATTTTTGAACTTCAAATTATATCCCTACGAAAAGGATGTATGCTTAAAAGAATGATCTAATCGTTTGAATCTTTTTTGTGAAGTCTATAAATTATACGTCCCCTCGTTGAATCATAACGACTCATTTCAATTTTGACTCTATCCCCGGTTAGTATACGTATAAAACTGCGCCTGATTCTCCCTGAAATATAACCTAGAATTAGATCTTCATTATCTAATAGAACTCGGAACATACCGTTGGGAAGTGATTCAGTAATTAAACCCTCGCGAATCAATTTTTGTTCTTTCATTCCAGGGAACCCCCTTTCAGTATTAACTAATAGAGGAAGAGTTCTATAATTTACTTCTCCTCTCTATTTTACAAATAGTAAGTTCGAGAGAAAATTAGGGTATTCTAGGAGAATTACCATATATAACACAAGATTTCTCCTCCAATTTTTTCTAGTCGAGCTTCTCGATCTGTCATTATACCTCGAGAAGTAGAAAGAATTACAATTCCCATTCCACCTAAAATTTTAGGAATTCGTTGATAGTTGGAATAGATTCGTAGACCGGGTCGACTGATACGCTTTAAAATTATTTTATTTCCTTTCCTAGTCTTTCTATGTCGTAAGGTTGAAACCAAGAAATTTTTTTGACTTTCTTGATGTTTTCGAACGTTTTCAATAAAACCTTCTCGTAAAAGTATTTTAACAATGCTTTTAGTGATATTAGTAGATATTATTTGAACTCTTCCCTTTTGATCTATGTCAGCATTTCTTATAGAAGTTATTATATCGGCAATAATGTCCCTACCCATGACTCACTATAGTTATTGGTGCCTCCTCATTTTGATATGATCAACATGCTTCTTTTTTGTTTTATTTTTTATTGGATTCTTTTTTTTTTTTGAAATTATTAAATTCTAAGAAATTATTAGAAAATTATTAGAAATTGAAAGTATATACATGAGACACAATCTATTAATCGGATTTATTTCAGATATTTGAATTTTTAATATTATATTTTCATCTATAAAACTTCGGGTGCTAATGAAACTATTTTAGTAAAATTCAAATGTCGCAATTCCCGAGCAATCGCACCAAAAATTCGAGTTCCTTTTGGATTTCCTTCTTGATCAATGATAACCGCTGCATTGTCATCATATCGTATTATCATGCCGTTGTTACGTTTGAGTTCTTTACACGTGCGTACAATCACAGCTCTAATTATTTCTGATCTTTCTAGAGGCATGTTGGGCACTGCTTCTTTGATTACAGCAACAATAACATCGCCAATATGAGCATATCGGTGATTACCAGTTCCTATGATTCGAATACACATCAATTCTCGAGCTCCACTGTTATCCGCTACATTCAAAAAGGTCTGAGGTTGAATCATATCATTTTTATTGAAATATCTTATTTCAATGCAAGGGATAATGGAAAAAATAAATATTGTCTGTCCAGAGATAAAGAAATCTGTGGCTGTTTTTTCATTCTAAATGCTTCTTTCCTTCTTCTTTTACTTTTGTTTACCTATCCTGAAATAACAAATTGAGTTTGTATAGGCATTTTGCATGCTGCTATTTCCATAGCAGCTTTGGCTACAGTTTCTGATACTCCACTCATTTCATAAAGTATTCGCCCCGGTTTCACAACGGATACCCAATATTCGGGGGATCCCTTGCCCGAACCCATACGCGTTTCTGTAGGTCTTACAGTAATAGGTTTGTCGGGAAATATACGTAACCATATCTTTCCACCACGACGTGCATATCGTGTCATTGCTCTTCGCCCTGCTTCTATTTGTCTAGCTGTGATCCAAGCAGGTTCGAGTGCCTGAAGAGCGTATCTGCCAAAACAAATATGATTACCTCGGCAAGATATTCCCTTCATTCTACCTCTATGTTGTTTACGAAATCTGGTTCTTTTGGGGTTATAGTTGATGGTTGTTTCTGAATTCCATCTCTACTGCAGAGCCGGACATGAGAGTTTCTTCTCATCCAGCTCCTCGCGAATGAAACGATTCAATAATATTACATATACACAACACATGTATTTATGTATTTCATTCTATCAAAAGAAAGAATATACTAAATCTTTTTTATATTAGATTTGGTCACATGGTTCACTTTATATTTTCTATCTAACTGGGCGTGTTTGTTTATATTGTTTATAGTTTATATATAAATTTAGATAGAATACTTCTTTCTTTTATCAAGATTTCTAAAGTATTAGACTTCACCTCTATTGAATCATGCCAATAGTCATCCAATAAATGGAATTATTAAATAAATTAAATGAAAGCAAAATAAATAAAGGTTTCGCAGGCGAATATCGACTCTTCCCTCCTTAATTTGTAGAGTCAATTCATGACCATTCAGAATAAATAAATTTTTTATTGGTTGATTTCGCCATCCTACCCAATGAATCATTAGGATTCATTCGTTTTCAAGAAAATCCTATGTAATCACAGGTTCCCTCGTTCCCATAGCTTCTCTATTAATGCTTAGGTCTGAACTCTGCAATGGAGCTTTTAACAAAATATGTTATTTGTTTCCGAGTAAATCTCCTCAGTTTTTCTTAACCCGAAGCTCAATTAAATTATTCTTGATTTTCTATTATTTATATTTTAATTTTATTTCTATTATTATTCTATTATTATAATTATATTTTTTCTATTTTTTATTTGTATCTTTTTTATTCTATTGTAATTGTATATCTTGTATTCTTATTTTATATTGATGTTGATGCTTTATAACACTGCCTTTTTATGGGGTAATTCTTCATAAACCATACATAAGGAAATCATATATCATTGAGATACTTGATTCTCTCTTTCTATCATCCTTCCATTTTTACACACCCCTTCTTTTTTTTTTCACAATTCATAATCAGATTTCTTTTTTATGACAAAGAATTTCAGTTGCTACAACTATATGATAGATTCGGTCATATAGTGACTGTTTCTTGGGATCTCGACAATACGAAGCAATAAGTTAGTTATTAGTTTTGAGTTTCTTTAGTTTTGATAGTTACTAAGTTTATAGTGAGGTCAGCCTGTTTTTTTTTCAATCTCAATTCTAAAGAAAAAACTAACGAGTCACACACTGAGCATAGCAATTATACTAAAATTTAAATTAAATAAAAATAAAGAGTAAATCGAATTTTTATTAAACCTTATATAATTATAATTGTTCGTTTTTCTTTGATTAAGAAAAAGAAGAAAGGAGTTTCAAAATTTTTCTATCGATGATCAGAATGGCTAAATAAAGAAAGGTCCATTATTCTTATTTTCTTATTCTTGGTTTACAAATATCCAAATTTTGATACCTAAGACTCCATAGATAGTTCTAATTGTATGGGAACAGTAATCAATTTTAGCACGAATTGTTTGTAAAGGAACCCTACCTTCTCTGATCCATTCGACACGTGCAATCTCTTTTCCGTCGATACGCCCTGCAATTTGCACTTGAATCCCTTTTGTACCCGTTTGTTCAGTTAATTCAATAGCTTTTTTCATTGCCTTTCGAAATGAGACTCTATTTTTTAATTGTAAAGCTATATATTCTGCAAGAATATTGGGTTGTCCATAGGGCTTTTCAATTCTTGTGATAGCAATGTTGAGTCTCCGTTTTACAGAATTAAACTTGTTTTGTACATTCATCTGTAATTCTTTGACTCCCCGTGTTCTTCCTTCTATTAATAAATTGGGAAATCCAATATAGATTATGACATGAATTAAATCTATTCTTTTTTGAATTCCTATATGGGCAATTCCTTCAAAACCTGAGGATATTTTCTTATTCTTTTTTACAAAGTCCTTAATACAATTCCGTATTCTTTCATCTTCTTGTAGACCCATGGAAAAATTCTTTGGTTTTGCGAACCAAAAAGAATGATGACTTTGAGTTGTTCCAAGTCTGAAACCAAGTGGATTTATTTTTTGTCCCATATTTTTATATTATTTTTATTTTTTCATCCATTTTTTTTCTAAATAGGAATCTAAATTTTAGATTTTTCTTTTAAAAAAATCTTTATATGACAAGTGGTTTTTTTTATGAGATAACTACGCCCTCGAGCCCGGGGTCTTAACTTTTTCACAATAGCACCTCTATTGACTTCAGCTTTACTAATAAATAAATCAGCTTTATTCAAATCCATATTATGACTAGCGTTTGCTGCTGCAGAATAAACTAATTTTAAGATTGGATAAGATGCCCAATAAGGCATTAGTTCTAGTATCATGAGTGTTTCCTCATAAGAGCGTCCACGAATCTGATCAATTATTCTTCGTGCTTTGAAAACAGACATACATATATGTTGAGCTAAAACTTTTGCTTCTCTATACGAATTTTCGTTCCTTATCATAAAAGTTCTCCCCCGCCAATGAATGATAAGTGCCTAGGTGAAGTATAGTATAAGATAAGTTAGATATCTATCTTGTTAGATTCTATTTCTATAATCTATAAAGTCAAAGTCTTATTAGTATACTAGAAAAAAGAAATATACCTATGCTCTTACTATAAGATAAAAAGATAAAGACTCTTAAGATATTAAGATAAGGCTTTTCGCATGAATACTTAGTAGAACGACTAACGACGAGATTTATTATCGTTTCTAGCGTGTCTCACGAAAGTGAGAGTAGGTGCGAATTCTCCCAATTTGTGACCGACCATACGATCTGTGATATAAATAGGTAAATGTTCCTTTCCATTATGAATAGCTATTGTATGGCCAATCATTGTGGGTATAATGGTAGATGCCCGAGACCAAGTCACTATGATTTCTTTCTCCTCCCTCCTGTTGAGTTTTTCAATTCTTCCCGATAAATGATTAGCTACAAAAGGATTTTTTTTTAGTGAACGTGTCACGGCTGATTACTCCTTTTTTTTTCCATTTTTTAAATTGGCATTCTATGTCCAATATCTCGATCTTAATCTGAAGTATAATGATGAATGGAAAAAAGAGAAAATCCTTTAGCTAGATAAGGGAAGGGGCGGATGTAGCCAAGTGGATCAAGGCAGTGGATTGTGAATCCACCATGCGCGGGTTCAATTCCCGTCGTTCGCCCATCGCATTATTTCCAATTCAAAAAATTCGATTCTCAATGTTCCTATTTACGGCGACGAAGAATAAAACTATCACTATATTTGTTCCTTTTCCTACTTCTTCTTCCAAGCGCAGGATAACCCCAAGGGGTTGTGGGTTTTTTTCTACCAATCGGGGCTCTCCCTTCACCGCCCCCATGGGGATGGTCTACAGGGTTCATAGCTACTCCTCTTACTACAGGACGCTTACCTAGCCAACACTTAGATCCGGCTCTACCCAAACTCTTTTGGTTCACCCCAACATTACCCACTTGTCCGACTGTTGCTAAGCAGTTTTTGGATATCAAACGGACCTCCCCAGATGGTAATCTTAATGTGGCCGATTTGCCCTCTTTTGCAATCAGTTTCGCTACAGCGCCTGCTGCTCTAGCTAATTGTCCACCCTTTCCAAGTGTGATTTCTATGTTATGTATGGCCGTGCCTAAGGGCATATCGGTTGAAGTAGATTCTTCTTTTTTCTCAATCAAAACCCCTTCCCAAACTGTACAAGCTTCTTCCAAAGCATACGGCTTTCTAGATGTATATGATGATATCTAGACAGATGGATCTTATATGAATCGTATGATGAAGTACCACATGAGTGGATATAGTGGATATATAGTGGATATATAGGAATCAAAATCTGCCGAATCACTCATGTTATGATCTTCTACATCCTAGGTCTCCCCGTTCCGTCATCTGGCTTATGTTCTTCATGCAGCATTCAGACCGGATGACTCTATGAAATTACGTCGATACTTCCACATATTACGGATAACGTAGGAGACATCTCTATTTTTCCCCGGGGGGTCTTTCTAATTATCACTGCTTAGCTTTCAATTCGCCTCTGACCATCAAATGAAATGTGAATAACCCGTCCTCCTCTCTTTGAAACAAGGGGCGCTTCCGGTTCTGTGCGCGCTTCAAACAATTCTGTCTTCTCCATATTACCATATCTCTAGAGTCAATAATTTTCTATGAGGAACTACTGAACTCAATCACTTGCTGCCGTTACTCAACAGTTTTCTGTTGAGGTCTATCCCGTAGAGGTACTCCAATTGGATCAGTGATCGATTTCTAGGTTTCGTCGTAAACCTAATTGGTTACTTCCAATTACGTAAATCAATAGTTCAAACCGCACTCAAAGGTAGGGCATTTCCCATTGATATAGGAACTTCTGTACCAGAAACAATGGTATCTCCAATTATAGCCCCTCTGGGATGTAAAATATATCTCTTCTCACCATCCCCATAGTGTATGAGACAAATGTATGCATTTCGATTAGGGTCATATTCTATGGTTACGATTCTACCAGATATCTCTTTTTCATTCCGTCGAAAGTCGATTTTACGGTATAGACGCTTATGACCTCCCCCTCTATGCCCTGCGGTAATGATCCCTCTGGCATTACGACCTTTACCACAATGATGCTGTCCATAGATCAAATTATTTCGTGGATTGGATTTCGCTTGACTGTCTACGGCTCCATTGCGTGTGCTCGGGGTAGAAGTTTTGTATAAATGTATTGCCGTGTTATTAAGTCTTTTGCTTTAAGTTCTTTTCTCTATAAGAGGTGGAATAGAATAACCCGGTTGAAGCGTAATGATCATGCGTCTGTAATGCATTGTATGTCCCATCCTTCTACCCTTTCCCGGGAGTCGATGACTATTCATAGCTATTACCTTGACACCAAAGAAGAGTTCGACCCAACGCTTTATTTCTGTCCTAGTTGATCCTGATTCGACATTAGAAGTATATTGATTGTTCCCCAATAACCGAATACTTTTTTCTGTCAATACTGCATATTTGATTCCATCCATAAATCCATTTTCTTCCCTATGAGTTCCAGTATCGATAAGAATTCTAGTTCTTACTGTTCATATGTTATGGTATGAATATACCACACCGATTCGCTATGTATGGATGATGAGATTCCATTGATACAGAGCCAATTCCAATAGACTTATTGAATGTTCCCATTGGCGTGCATCCAGCAGGAATTGAACCTACGAATTTGCCAATTATGAGTTGGGCGCTTTAACCATTCAGCCATGGATGCTTAACAGGGATCATCGTACATCGTGAATAACCAAATTCCAATTGAAATGAAATCTTTAGGAGGAATCAATGAAACGACATCAATTCAAATCCTGGATATTCGAATTGAGAGAGATATTGAGAGAGATCAAGAATTCTCACTATTTCTTAGATTCATGGATCAAATTCGATTCAGTGGGATCTTTCACTCACATTTTTTTCCACCAAGAACGTTTTATGAAACTCTTTGACCCCCGAATTTTGAGTATCCTACTTTCACGTGATTCACAGGGTGCAACAAGCAATCGATATTTCACGATCAAAGGTGTAGTACTGCTTGTAGCAGCGGTCCTTATATCTCGTATTAACAATCGAAAGATGGTCGAAAGAAAAAATCTCTATTTGATGGGGCTTCTTCCTATACCTATGAATTCCATTGGACCCAGAAAGGAGACATTGGAAGAATCTTTTTGGTCTTCCAATATAAATAGGTTGATTGTTTCGCTCCTGTATCTTCCAAAAGGGAAAAAGATTTCTGATAGTTGTTTCATGGATCCGCAAGAGAGTACTTGGGTTATCCCAATAAAGAAAAAGCGTATCATGCCTGAATCTAACCGGGGTTCGCGGTGGTGGAGGAACCGGATCGGAAAAAAGAGGGATTCTAGTTGTCAGATATCTAATGAAACCGTAGCTGGAATCGAGATCTCATTCAAAGAGAAGGATAGCAAATATCTGGAGTTTCTTTTTTTATCCTATACGGATGATCCGATCCGCAAGGACCATGATTGGGAATTGTTTGATCGTCTTTCTCCGAGGAAGAAACGAAACATAATCAACTTGAATTCGGGACAGCTATTCAAAATCTTAGGGAAAGACTTGATTTGTTATCTCATGTCTGCTTTTCGTGAAAAAATACCAATTCCGGGGGAGAGTTTATTCAAACAACAAGGAGCTGGGGCAACTATGCAATCCAATGATATTGAGCATGTTTCCCATCTCTTCTCGAGAAACAAGCGGGGCATTTCTTTGCAAAATTGTGCTCGATTTCATATGTGGCAATTCCGCCAAGATCTCTTCGTTAGTTGGGGGAAGAATCAGCACGAATCGGATTTTTTGAGGAACGTCTCGAGAGAGAATTGGATTTGGTTAGACAATGTGTGGTTGGTAAACAAGGATCGGTTTTTTAGCAAGTTACGGAATGT